CCCATGGATAAAGAAAGACCGTTTCAACATCAAAAACAACAAAAACTAGAGCAAACATGTAATAGCGGATTCGGAATTGTACCCAAGCGTCTCCCATGGGTTCTATACCTGATTCATAACTAGAGAGCTTCTCTGGTCCTTCATTAATCGGAGCTAAAGCTCCAGAAATTACAAATGCCAAGATAGGAATAGCACCCGATATTATTAGAAATGCCCAGAAAATATCATATTCGTGAAGCAGAAACATAAATATACTCCTATTAATGTGGAATAGGCTGAATTATTCGATTTGAATTGAAATTGTCAATTCATCCAGAACTTCTTAGACGAAAAAAGAAAATTTTTTGATCAAACCCGCATAGTTTAGAGTTTGTTTTCTATGTTTTCTATAAGGCATGTCTTGTTTAAAGATTCATACAACGGAACCCCACTTATATTTATTTTGCATTTCGATTCCATTTACATATAGTGTAGACATAGGATACTCTTACACAAACAAAACTCTCTTACTTTGTCTCGGTTTCCCCCTAAAAACAAAATACACTAAATAGAATAAAGTAATTAAATACAAATACTAAAATAGTATATTTATATACTATAATTATATTATAATAGTAATAAATAATACTAATAATATCTATCATATTAGTATAACTATGTTTTTGTTTTTATAGTTTAGTTAATTTTATTTAGAATTTATTTCGAATTTCCAATTTAATTTATCTATATTATATATTTATTTCTATTCAAATATTCGAATTTCATTTCCATTGGGGTAAAATGACTAGGGATTTCTAGCATATTCTACTTGAAGTATTCTTTTCATTAAAATTCGGGTAGAAAATCGTTGCTTCTATTGATTCGATAGAAATACATAAATATAATCTAATACATCGAACGATTATATTCTATTTTATCTCCCTTCCTTGATCCTAGATTTCATCTCTATTTTCTTTACTTTATTGATTCGTTGAGTTGCAAGGAACCTTTACATATAACAACTCATATCTTTCTATACCAAAAAAATTCGAAACTTGGAATCTGTACTATACTCGCGGATCCTCTCAGAAATAAAAAGAATCGAGTACTAAAGAAAGACCGCGATTTGGGAAGAACAAAAATACTTGTTATGGCAATAACACTTAGTAAGACCAACCGATGAGTTGGGTTTCCTTACAAAAGGGTTTGTTTTGAAGCAAACTTACACTACACAATGAAAGATAGCGCAGAGTGATAGAATCAGTCATCAGTGGAATGATAAATGATCTACATAAGATACTTCTAATAGAAAAGAAAAAATCACACATCGTTGAACAATTCGATAGACCAAATCCCCAAACCGACCCAACTCATAGAATAGAGAAGAAGGAACATTGATACATTAGGGACCAATTCATTATCTCTGCATTATATTTGAAACAACCAATTTGATTATTGTTCGGCCAAAAACTAATTAGTCGGAGTCGGGGGACTCCTACAAATACAAGACCAACAAAAGAATAGGTACTAGATCCGTGTAACTGTATTCGACTTGATTGGGTCAGAATGAAGTTTTTAGAAAGGATCATGTCACGATTTTCACTTCATAAATTGACTGGGATTGGGTATACCAAAACAAAAATATATCAGTAACTTTTTGATCATGGGCAGGAAAAAAGTCATATGTAATTCATCCATGAAGATTAATGAAAAAGGATAGGTATTTTATCCGAGATTTTGCAAATCGTGATTGGATCTTTTGGAATGAATTATTGTTTTTATTTTCCTGTCCTTATGTATTGACATGGACATGTGGTAATGCTTTCATTTCTATGGACAAAGGAATCTGTCAATCCATAAACAAGTACTAATGAGGAAATGAAAACTATACTAAACTAAAATAGAATGTCTATACAAAAAACAAAAAAAAAATGAAATGTGTTAGGGCTATACGGACTCGAACCGTAGACCTTCTCGGTAAAACAGATCAAACTGATTATTATCAAAATGATTCGAACTGTTTCAAAGACCCAACATGCATTTTGTTGCATTGGGCTCTTTCATCAACTGATTAATGTAAAGATCAGTTAGTCCACCATATTTTTTCTTTACAGGAAGATAATAAGATGGCTCCATGTGCTCTTCAATTCAGTATTTGTATTCTGATCTAGGAGCAATACCAAAGTGTTTCAAAGAAGGGTTGCCTTGACTTAGGTCTGCCTCCGGCCTAGATCAACCTAAGTTAAATGGAGTCTCTATCGTTCCGCAGCAAGAGTCAAATATGAGACTTCATACACCTTAAAGTTCATAGGACGAAAAGAGGTTCTTTTGAGTCCCTTATACTCATTAGGCCTAGCATTGAATGGATTGGGTATTTACCTTATCAATTAACAAATCAATTGTAAATTCTATTTGATTTGTCACCCGAATTCGTACTCGAATCGGACCGAACCAAATATTTGTCAGGCTATTGTTCCCTCGAATCTATGGAGTAAGACATCAATTTCTCAATAAGATCAATTATGTTCATTGCATAATGGGCTCCTTTGAAAAGCATTGGCGCACGTGTAAACGAGGTGCTCTACCTAACTGAGCTATAGCCCTTGTCATAGATATCTTAACATATAGATAATTTCTTGTCAAGATAGGACCCCACATCATAGCTCTCTGATCCGTTTACTGTTAGCGGATTGGTATTGCTTAGAAATAATATTCCTCCTATAATCCCGGAGACGACGGGTCCTTTTTTTGTGATGATAAATAACCTACTTAACTCAGTGGTTAGAGTATTGCTTTCATACGGCAGGAGTCATTGGTTCAAGTCCAATAGTAGGTAGAACTTATTAGATACCATGGATTCTGGTATCTAATAAGTTTCTCTACCCATCTTCTTTTTTCATTGTATCATCTAGATTTGATTGTGTTCAATCAAAATGTGGTGTAAATTGTGGTGTATAATAAAGAACTTCATTTGATTATGTTGAAATAACATTCACAGCCTCTACTCGTGTCCTAGCTCGTCTGAGAGCTAGATTCGCCTCAATTGCCTGTCTCTTACCCTGAGCTCTACTCAAGTTAGCTTCAGCTATTTCAAGAGCTTGTTGAGCTTCTTGCGGATCAATGTCAGTACTCATCTCCGCATCATTTCCTAAAATAGTGATCTCATTATTACTTATTCTAGCGAAACCACCCATTAGAGCCGCCGTTAACCACTGGTTGTTGAGACGTATTCTCAAAAGACCTATATCCACAGCTGTGGCAATAGGGGCGTGATTTGGTAATACGCCAATTTGGCCACTATTAGTGGATAAAAGGATTTCTTTCACTTCTGAATCCCAAATAATTCGATTAGGAGTCAGTACACAAAGATTTAAGGTCATTTCTTCTCCCTTTCTAAGTTCATAGCTTTCGCGGTAGCTTCATCGATGTTACCCACCAAATAAAAGGCCTGCTCAGGAAGACTGTCTAATTTTCCGGAAAGGATCAGTTGAAACCCCCTAACTGTTTCCGCGAGACCAACATATTTTCCCGGAGAACCGGTAAAGACTTCTGCCACGAAGAAGGGTTGTGATAAGAAACGCTCAATTTTTCGTGCTCTTGCTACAGTTAAACGATCTTCTTCGGATAATTCGTCCAACCCCAGGATAGCTATAATGTCCTGAAGTTCTTTGTAACGTTGTAAAGTTTGCTTAACTTTTTGCGCAGTTTCATAATGTTCCTCGCCAACGATCCCAGGTTGTAACATAGTTGACGTTGAATCTAAAGGGTCTACTGCTGGATAAATACCTTTGGCAGCTAATCCTCTTGATAGTACGGTAGTCGCATCTAAATGTGCAAATGTCGTGGCAGGAGCGGGGTCGGTCAAATCATCTGCAGGTACATAAACTGCTTGGATCGAAGTTATAGATCCCTCTTTGGTGGAAGTAATTCTTTCTTGCAAAGAACCCATTTCTGTACTAAGGGTGGGTTGATAACCCACTGCAGAGGGCATTCTCCCTAATAAGGCGGATACTTCTGATCCCGCTTGGACAAAACGAAAGATATTGTCGATGAATAGAAGCACGTCTTGTTCATTAACATCCCGGAAGTATTCCGCCATGGTTAGTGCAGTCAAACCAACTCTCATACGAGCTCCCGGCGGTTCATTCATTTGACCATAGACTAGAGCTACTTTTGATTCTGCAATATTTTTTTCATTAATCACCCCGGATTCTTTCATTTCCATGTAGAGATCATTTCCTTCACGAGTACGTTCGCCCACTCCGCCAAATACGGATACGCCTCCATGAGCTTTGGCAATGTTGTTGATCAATTCCATGATAAGTACTGTTTTACCCACGCCAGCCCCTCCAAATAGTCCGATTTTTCCTCCACGGCGATACGGAGCTAAAAGATCCACTACTTTAATCCCTGTTTCAAAGATTGATAATTTCGTATCTAACTGTATAAAGGCGGGCGCAGATCTATGAATAGGAGATGTTGTACGAGTATCTACAGGACCTAAATTATCAACAGGCTCTCCAAGAACATTGAAAATTCGCCCGAGAGTAGCTCCGCCGACCGGAACACTTAGAGGAGCTCCCGTGTCAATCACTTCCATCCCTCTCGTCAGACCATCTGTAGCACTCATAGCCACAGCTCTAACTCGATTATTTCCTAATAATTGTTGTACCTCGCAAGTCACATTAATTTGCTGACCAACAGTATCTCGACCTTTAACTACCAAAGCGTTATAAATATTAGGCATCTTGCCCGGGGGAAAAACAACATCCAGTACTGGGCCAATAATTTGAGCGATACGCCCTAGGGTTTTTTCGTCAAGTGTGGAAACCGCAGGACCAGAAGTAGTAGGATTGGTTTTCATAATAAAGTGAAATATGTCGAATTTTTTTTTATTGGAATAGTGCTGAATCGAAAATAAATGTCCGATAGCAAGTTGATCGGTTAATTCAATAAGAAAGAAGTGGGAATTAGCACTCGATTTAGTTGGTACCACCCAACCAACCGAATCAAATTCAATC